ATTTCCAAAAAATTGGTTGACAGACGGTATTCAGATAAAGATCCTATTTCCTTTTTACCTTAAACCTTGGCACAGATCTAAAGTGCCACCTCGCCAGAAAGATCCGCTGAGAAATAAAGAGCAAAAAAACGATTTTTGTTTTTTAACAGTTTGGGGAATGGAAACTGAAGTTCCTTTTGGTTCTCCCAGAAAACAACGTTCATTTTTTGAACCCATTTTTAAAGAACTCAGAAAAAAAATTATAAAATTACAAAAGAATCCTTTTTTAGTTATACAGGTTTTAAAAGAAAGAATAAATCTTTTTTTAAACCTTTCAAAAGAAAGAAAAAAATCGGTCATGAAAACCATTCTATTTTTAAAAGGAATAATAAAAGAACTTTCCAAAAGAAACCCAATTCCATTATTTGGATTAAGAAAAATAGATGAATTGAGTGAAACTAAAAAAGAAAAAAATGGGGTAATCAGTAATGGGATGATTAATGAATCGTCCATTCAAATTCGATTTATGGATTTGACAGATTCTTCATTGACAGAAAAAAAAATGAAAGATCTGGATGATAGAACCAGCACAATCAGGAATCAAATAGAAAAAATTACAAAAGATAATAAAAAAGGATTTTTAACTCCGGAAATCAATATAAATATTAGTTCTAATAAAATGAGTTCTGATAAAATAAGTTATCCTACTAAACTATTAGCATCAATAAAAAATATTTGGCAGAAATTAAAGAAATTCAAAAGAATAAATGTTCGATTAATCCGTAAATCATATTCTTTTTTCAAATTTTTAATTGAAAGGATATACATAGATATACTTATCTGTATCATTAATAGTCCGAGGATCACTACACAACTTTTTTTTGATAATTCAACAAAAATGATCGATAAATACATTTACAATAATGAAACAAATAAAGAAAAAATAGCTAAAACAAATAAAAATACAATTCGTTTTATTTGGACTAAAAAAAAATCAATTTCTGATATTAGTAAAAAAAATTCAAAGATTTTATTATCCTCCTTCTCACAAGCATATGTATTTTACCAATTATATCAAACGCAATTTTGTAATTTGTATAAGTTAAGATATGTCCTTCAATATCACGGAACATCTTTTTTTCTTAAGAATGAAATAAAGGATTATTTTGAAACACAAGGAATTTTTTATCCTGAATTAAAACATAAAAATATTTTGAATTCGGAAATGATTCAATGGAAAAACTGGTTAAGGGGTCATTATCAATATGATTTATCTCCGATTAAATGGTATCGATTAGTACCACACAAATCGCGAAATAGATTCAATCAAACACGTATAGTGCAAAATAAAGATTTAAACAAAAGGCATTCAGATGAAAAAGATCGATTAATATTAATTAATTACAAAAAATTAAATGATTTTGAATTAAATTCATTATCAAATTCAAAATATAACCTTCAAAAATACTATGGATATGACCTTTTCTCATATAAATCGATTAATTATGAAAATAAGAAGGATTCACATATTTATGTATCACCATTACGTTTAAATAATAAACAAGAGATTTCTTATAATTACAACAAGATATATAAAAAAGGTAAATTAATTAATATGCCAGGAGGTATTATCCCTATTAATTTAGAAAATGATGATATTCTCAATCTAGATAAATTTACAGATAGAAAATATTTGGATTGGAGAATTTTCGATTTTTGTCTTCGAAATAAAGTCAATATTGAGTCCTGGATTGATATCGATACCAATGGTAATAAAAATACTAAGACTGGGTTTGATAATTATCAAATAATTGATAAAATGGATCAAAAAGGTCTTTTTTTTCTTAAAATTTCCCAAAATGGAGGAATTATGGCATCCAACAAAAAAAAATATCTTTTTGATTGGATGGCAATGAATGAAGAAATACTAAGTCGTCCCATATCAAATCGAAACCTTTGGTTCTTTCCAGAATTTGTGATCCTTTATAATACATATATTATGAAACCGTGGATCATACCAATCCAACTACTTCTTTTAAATTTTTATGAAAATGTTAGTGAAAATAAAAACATCACTAGAAAGAACAAAAGGGATCTTTTTCTATTTTCGAATGAAAAAAAATCGATTGAATTAGAGAATCGAAATCAAGAAGAAAAAGAATCCGCAATTCGAGATAATCTTGAATCAGATGCACAAAATCAAGCGAATCTTGGATCACTTTTCTCAAACCAAGAAAAAGATATTGGAGAAGATTATGCAAGCTCCGATATGAAAAAACGTAGAAAGAAAAAAGAATATAAGAGCAACACGGAAGTAGAGCTTGATTTTTTCCTAAAAAGGTATTTACGTTTTCAATTGAGATGGGATGATTCTTTAAATCAAAAAATGATCAATAATATCAAAATATATTGTCTCCTACTTAGACTAATAAATCCAAGAGAAATTGCTATATCCTCTATTCAAAGGGGAGAAATGAGTTTAGATATTTTGATTATTCAAAAGGATTTAACTCTTACAGAATTAATGAAAAAAGGTATATTAATTATCGAACCAATTCGTTTGTTTATAAAAAATGATGGACAATTGATTATGTATCAAAGTCTAAATATTTCATTGTTTCATAAGAGTAAGCCCAAAATTAATCAAATATACCGAGAAAAAAGCTATGTTGCTAAGATTAATTTGGATAAATCCATTGCAAGACATCCAAAAATGGCTGAAAATAGATACAAAAATGATTATGATTTGTTGTTTGTTCCCGAAAAGGTTTTATCCACTAAAAGACGTCGAGAATTAAGAATTCTAATTTGTTTCAATTCGAGGAAGAGAAATGGTATTCATAAAAATCCAGTATTTTGCAACAACGTAAAAAACTGGGGTGAATTTTTGGATAAAAGAAAACATTTTGATAAAAAGAAACTAATAAAATTAAAGTTCTTTCTTTGGCCTAATTATCGATTAGAAGATTTATCTTGTATGAATCGATATTGGTTTGATACCAATAATGGGGGCCGCTTCACTATGATAAGGATACATATGTATCCACGATTGCAAATTTGTTAATTATGCGTTTTTCATATATATTCTGTACCATATATGTATGGTATATGAAAAAAGGAGTTGCACCTATGTATTGTCTTACCTTCCAGTCTGATACATGAATACTAATTCAATGCATTTTTCAATATCCAATAGATCTAGAAATGATTAACGGAATCTTCTTATTTTTTCTTTTTTTATTTATTATTAGATTTCGATCCAAAATTGTTTCTCTTTTCTAAATGTAGAAATATATCACCCTTTCCTATTCCTATACTAATTTTCCTATTCCTATATAATTTTCCTATTCCTATACGAATAAAATTGAAAAGAAAATTGGATTGATTCATTTTATTTGATAAAATTAGGAGTTCATAAAGAAATTAAGATTATTGTGTATACCAAATTAAAATGACTAGCATTATTCTTACTGATCCGTAAAATCCATTAAAAAAAAAGAGGATAGAAAATCCGTTTTATGGTAAAAAATTCATTCATCTCAGTTATTTCACAAGAAGAAAAAGAAGAAAACAGGGGGTCCATTGAATTTCAAGTATTTCGTTTCACCAATAAGATACGAAGACTGACTTCACATTTGGAATTGCACCGAAAAGATTATTTATCTCAGAGAGGTTTACGTAAAATCCTGGGAAAACGCCAACGACTGCTGTCTTATTTGTCAAAGAAAAATAGAATACGTTATAAAGAATTAATTAGTCAGCTGGATATTCGGGAGTCAAAAACTCGTTAAGTGAAAAAGGAATTTGAATTATTTTATTTTTTTATTCGATCTTGAATTTTAATGAACTTGTTTTCATTTTCAGCAATTCATGAAAGAATGAATCGAGGAATAACCTATGAATGTAACAACTACAAGAAAAGACCTCATGATAGTCAATATGGGACCTCACCACCCATCAATGCATGGTGTTCTTCGGCTCATCCTTACTCTAGATGGTGAAGATGTTATTGATTGTGAACCAATATTAGGTTATTTACACAGAGGAATGGAAAAAATTGCGGAAAATCGAACAGTTATACAATATCTACCTTATGTAACACGTTGGGATTATTTAGCTACTATGTTCACAGAAGCAATAACCGTAAATGGACCAGAACAGTTGGGAAATATTCAAGTACCTAAAAGAGCCAGTTATATCAGAGTAATTATGTTAGAGTTGAGTCGTATAGCTTCTCATCTGTTATGGCTTGGCCCCTTTATGGCAGATATTGGTGCACAGACCCCTTTTTTCTATATTTTCAGAGAAAGAGAATTAGTATATGATCTATTCGAAGCTGCCACCGGTATGAGAATGATGCATAATTATTTTCGTATCGGAGGAGTAGCGGCCGATCTACCTTATGGATGGATAGATAAATGTTTGGATTTCTGTGATTATTTTTTAACAGCGGTTTCTGAATATCAAAAACTTATTACGCGAAATCCTATTTTTTTAGAACGAGTTGAGGGAGTAGGCATTATTGGTCCAGAAGAAGCAATAAATTGGGGTTTATCGGGACCAATGCTACGAGCTTCCGGAATCCAATGGGATCTTCGTAAAGTTGATCATTATGAATGTTACGACGAATTGGATTGGGAAATCCATTGGCAAAAAGAAGGAGATTCATTAGCTCGCTATTTAGTCCGAATCGGTGAAATGAGGGAATCTATAAAAATTATTCAACAAGCTCTGGAAGGAATTCCAGGGGGGCCCTATGAGAATTTAGAAACCCGGTGCTTTGCTAGAGAAAGGGATCCGGAATGGAATGATTTTGAATATCGATTCATTAGTAAAAAACCTTCTCCTACTTTTGAATTGCCGAAGCAAGAACTTTATGTAAGAGTTGAAGCCCCAAAGGGAGAATTGGGAATTTTTTTAATAGGAGATCAGAGTGGTTTTCCTTGGAGGTGGAAAATTCGTCCACCTGGTTTTATCAATTTGCAAATTCTTCCTCAGTTAGTTAAAAGAATGAAATTGGCCGATATTATGACAATACTAGGTAGCATAGATATCATTATGGGAGAAGTTGATCGTTAAAATGATAATTGATACAACAGAAGTACAAGATCTAAATTCTTTTTCTAGATTGGAATCTTTAAAAGAAGTCTATGGAATCATAGGGATGTTTTTACCTATTTTGACTCTTGTATTGGGAATCACAATAGGTGTACTCGTAATTGTGTGGTTAGAAAGAGAAATATCCGCAGGAATACAACAACGTATTGGTCCCGAATACGCCGGTCCTTTGGGAATTCTTCAAGCTTTAGCAGATGGGACAAAACTTATTTTCAAAGAGAATCTTTTTCCATCTCGAGGAGATACTCGTTTATTCAGTATAGGACCATCCATAGCAGTTATATCCATTTTACTAAGTTATTCAGTAATTCCTTTTAGTTATCACCTTGTTTTATCTGATCTCAATATCGGTGTTTTTTTATGGATTGCCATTTCCAGTATTGCTCCCATTGGACTTCTTATGTCAGGATATGGATCAAATAATAAATATTCTTTTTTAGGTGGTCTACGAGCCGCTGCTCAATCGATTAGTTATGAAATACCATTAACTCTTTGTGTGTTATCAATATCTCTACGTGCGATTCGTTAAAACAGAAACTTTTCTTTTCTTTATTCCTTTTTTTTCGAAAAGAAATTGAATAGATATCTCCTTTTTTTATTCATCATTCAGTTTGATGACCTAAATCAGATAGTTGTATGAGTGAAAGAAAACAGCTTAGAAATTAGCAGTAAAAAAATGGAGTCTCATTTCCTACGTACAAGAAAAAAAAAAGTAAATATAAGCAAGACTTTTACCCCAAGATTGGTTGATTAGTCATCCTGGCTTGAAGCGGGCTCAACTCAAAAGATCAACCGTATAGAGTTTTCACTCTGGTTTCTATGTATTACCCTAACGGGTGATTGAGCAAAAATCAGTGGATGGTTAGGAACACCAAAATACATAAAGGATTAGTAATGGAGATTTTTTATGTAAATTATCCAAAAATAATTTTTACATAAGATAAAAAGAATAATAATTGGGACTTTAAGTTAGTAGAAATGATCAAGTAGTACTACCCACAATTCCGATTCAGAGTATGCTCCTATCCACAGATTCAAAAATGACTATCAGGAACGAAATAATCCTTTTTTTGAAACCCCCCTTTTTCAGAAAGAAGAATAGGAACGAAAAAAAAAAAAGATCTTTTTCTTCTTTCCTATATTCATAGGGATAACGTGGTATTTTTCAGGAACTAATGTATAATTTTTTTTTTCGTAATCAAAAAGAATGGGTTGAGATATCTATTAATATTTCTAGAAAGAGTATTTTATTGAAGGATTAAGTTATTACTCAACAAAGAAAAATTCAAATTATTAAAGGATGAGATCAATTCAGAAGTGCTTTTTTAGTTATTATAGCAGACAGAATTCCATTGGTCTAATTCAGGACCTTCCGATAGGTTTTGACTCTATCTATATAGAATATATATTTCATTTCCAATCGATATTATAGTATTATACTACAAACATATCAATATAAATAATATCAATTCGGTCCTTAGATTTATTGATGGCCCCCGAGGAGCCGTATGAGGTGAAAATCTCACGTACGGTTCTGAAATAGCGATGGGAACAGTGATGTTATCATCGACTATGATTATCTAACAGTTCAAGTACAGTTGATATAGTTGAGGCCCAGTCCAAATATGGTTTTTGGGGATGGAATTTGTGGCGTCAACCTATAGGGTTTTTCATTTTTCTAATTTCTTCCCTAGCAGAATGTGAGAGATTACCTTTCGATTTACCAGAAGCAGAGGAAGAATTAGTAGCAGGTTATCAAACCGAATATTCGGGTATCAAATTTGGGTTATTTTATGTTGCTTCCTATCTAAATCTATTAGTTTCTTCGTTATTTGTAACAGTTCTTTACTTAGGGGGTTGGAATATCTCTATTCCTTACATATTCGTTCCTGAGCTATTTGAAATAAATAAAGTAGGTAGAGTCTTTGGAACGACAATTGGTATTTTTATTACATTAGCTAAAACTTATTTCTTCTTGTTTATTTCTATCACAACAAGATGGACTTTACCTAGACTAAGAATAGACCAATTATTAAATCTTGGATGGAAATTTCTTTTACCCATTTCTCTCGGTAATCTATTATTAACAACTTCTTTCCAACTCCTTTCATTGTAAAGGAAAGAAAAAGGACTAGGATATTCTCGATTTACGACTTCTCTCAAATATCAAACAAGAGAAAGAAACAAACATAAAATTATTCATAGATCTTTACGATATGTTCCCTATGGTAACTGGGTTCATGAATTACGGTCAACAAACAGTACGAGCTGCAAGGTACATTGGTCAAGGGTTCATGATTACCTTATCTCACGCAAATCGTTTACCTGTAACTATTCAATATCCTTATGAAAAATTAATTACATCTGAGCGTTTCCGCGGCCGAATCCATTTTGAATTTGATA